TTACATCCTGTACAAAAGTGAATCGTATACGACTTCGACGAATAACTTGTAATGCTGCGTCTCTTCCGAGACCGGCACCTTTTATCAGGACTCCTGCTCGTTGCATACCTTGATCTATTACTGGACCAATAGCATCTTTTGTTGCAGTTTCAGCGGCAAAGGGTGTCCCCTTTCTCGTACCCTTGAATCCACAAGTACCGGCCGAGGACCAGGAAACCACCCGACCCCATAGATCTGAAACCGTGACAATGGTATTATGGAAACTTGCTTGAACATGAATAACTCCCTTTGATATTCTACGTACAATCTTACGGAAACTAATACGATTCCTGCGTAAACCAACACGTACATTCCTGCGTGAACCAATACGTACATTCCTACGTGAACCAGTTCTCGGTATAGCTTTTGCCATATTGTATCATCTCATAAATATGAGTCAGAAATATATGGATATATCCATTTCATGTCAAAACAGATTCCTTATTTGTACATTGAGCCCTTTAGCGTGTCTGATTATACTTGTCTTTGTTTATGTCTCGGGTTGGAACAAATTATTCTAAGGCGCCCCCGCCTACGGATTAGTCGACATTTTTGACAAATTTTACGAACGGAAGCTCTTATTTTCATATTTGTCATTCCTTATCTTAATTCTGAATCTACTTCTTGGTAGAAAATAAGTTTCTTGAAATTTTGCATCTCGAATCGTATTGAATAAAAAGCAGCTAATCTTTCGAATCCTTGTTTTCATTTTTGTTGTCGTTGTCGAGTCGAGAAATTATACGTCCTCTGGTTGAATCATAACCACTTAGTTCAATTTTTACTTTATCTCCCGGCAGTATCTGTATAGAATTACGCCGCATCTTTCCTGAAACATAACCTAGAACCAGATCTTCATTATCTAACCGAACCCGGAACATCCCATTGGAAAGCGATTCAGTAATTAAACCTTCGTGAATCCATTTTTGTTCTGTCATTCCAGACCCCCTTGAAGTATCAACTAATGCAGGAGAAACGATATTAGACAACTCATCCTCTTTCTTTTTCTTTTTTAGAAATAGGAAGAGATTTTTAATCCCATATAGTAAAAAGGTTACTATATCCCATATAGTAAAAAGATCAGTTCCCATATATTAAATTATCCCCATATATTAAAATGATTACCATATATAACACAAAATTTCTCCGCCAATCCCTTCTAGTCGAGCCTCCCGGTCTGTCATTATACCTCGGGAAGTAGAAAGAATTACAATCCCCGTCCCACCTAAAATTCTAGGAATTTCTTGAGAGTAAGAATAGATTCGTAAACTGGGTCGACTGATCCGTTTTAAATTTAAAAAATTTCTATAGGGTCTTTTCGTATTCCTTCTATGTCGCAGGGTTACAACCAAAAAATATTTGTTTTTTTCTCGATGTTTTCTGACGTTTTCGATAAAACCTTCTCGGAAAAGTATTTTAACAATATTTTCGGTAATATTAGTAGATGTTATGCGAACAACTCTTTTTCTAGCCATATCAGCATTTCGTATAGAGGTTATTATCTCAGCAATAGTGTCTGTACCCATCATGAACTAAAATTATTGGTACCTGATATAATTAACATGTTTTTCTTTTTTTTTTTATTGGTTTATGAATATGAATTTTTCAAGGTATATGCGTGAGACACAATCTATGAATTAATCTAGTTCTTAATCTATTTCTTTCAAATACCCCAAAGATATCACGATCTCCTTTTTTTTTATAATACTTCGGGAGCTAATGAAACTATTTTAGTAAAATTGAATTCTTTCAATTCCTCGGGGATTGCACCAATAATTCGACTTCCTTTTGGATTTCCTTTTTGATCAATCACAACTGCAGCATTGTCATCATATCGTATTATCATACCGCTGTCACGTTTAAGTTCTTTACAGGTACGGACAATTACAGCTCTGACTATTTCTGATTTTTCTAGGCGCATTTTGGGGACTGCTTCTTTGATCACAGCAACAATAACGTCACCAATATAAGCATAGCGACGATTACTAGCTCCTATGATTCGAATACACATCAATTCTCGAGCCCCGCTGTTATCCGCTACATTTAAATGGGTCTGATGTTGAATCATATCAATTTTTTAGTCTATTCTTCCAATGCAAAGGATAAAGAAAATAAAAGAAATATTGTTTATCCAAAAAAAGAAACCTGCGGTTTCATCCCCAAGACTAATTTCTGTCGGTTCTACATTTTTATCCCGAAATAATAAATTGAGTTCGTATAGGCATTTTGGATGCTGCTAGTAAAATAGCCCTTCTGGCTCTATTTTCGGTTACTCCACCCATTTCATATAGTATTCGTCCCGGTTTAACAACAGCTACCCAATATTCAGGGGATCCTTTCCCCGAACCCATACGTGTTTCAGCAGGTCTTACTGTAACTGGTTTGTCTGGAAATATACGGACCCACATTTTTCCACCACGGCGTGCATTTCGTGTCATTGCTCGTCGACCTGCTTCGATTTGTCTAGATGTGATCCAAGCAGGTTCAAGTGCCTGAAGAGCATATTTACCGAAACAAATATGATTACCTCGATAAGATCTTCCCTTCATTCTTCCTCTATGTTGTTTACGGAATCTAGTTCTTTTGGGGTTATAGTTGATGGTTGTTTCGGAATTCCATCTCTACTGCAGAACTGGATGTGAGAGTTTCTTCTCATCCAGCTCCTCGCGAATAAAAGAATTCAAAATGAAATTTCAATTAATTTGAATAGATATTAGAACATTTTTATAAATAATTTTATAAATCTTTATTTTCTTTTGTCCTTTATCCAAGTTTACCAATTCAAATTCAAAAAAAAAAGAAAGTTTTCGCGGGCGAATGTTTACTCTTGCAATCTCTATTTCAGTGGTAGCGCTTGTTCGTGACTTCTCAGAATAGATGAATTGATTCCCGGTTCATTTCGCCATCCCCACTAGTGAATCAGTAAGATTCATTTGTTCAATAAAATCTTTTACAGTCACAGGTTCCATCGTTCCCACCGCTTCGTACTTAATGGTTAGGTCAGAATTCTACAACGGAGCTCATAATTCAATTTATTCTTGAGTCAACCTTCTTAGTCTTTATTGGCTCGAAGCTCTTGATTTTTTCTTCTATAAAAAAGATTCATTTAATATTTCATTATGGATGAATCAATTAGTATTGATGCTTTATTACACTGTCTTTTATGAGATGACTCATAGACCTTACATATTGGATTTCTATATCATTGATATTCTTTTTCTCTCTTTCTCTCATCCTTCCATTTATCCACACCTTTCTTCTTTAAAACTTAGAATTAAAGTTTATTCAAAAGAAATTTCAGTTGCTACATAGATATGACCGATTTATCATATCTTGACTGGTTCTTTAGATCCAGATAATACGAGGTGATGAGTTGGTTTTCATACTACCGGGCTGGTCTTTTTTTAATCCTAATCCTAACCCTCAAAAAAAACCAACGAGTCACACACTAAGCATAGCAATTATATCAAAAGGTTAATCGAATTTTTATTCAACCCTATAGGATTAAGAATTAATTTGATTGGCCAGAAAAAGAATGACCAAGTTTCCCTTTTTTTTTATTCAATCGATAGAAGGGAAAAAACAATGAAAGTTTTTTTATTCCTCTTCCTTGTCTATAAAAATCCAAATTTTCATGCCTAATACGCCATAGATAGTCCTAATTATATAGGAACAATAATCAATTTTAGCTCGAACGGTTTGTAGGGGAACTCTACCCTCTCTGATCCATTCGACACGTGCCATTTCGTTTCCGTCGATACGCCCTGAAATTTGTACTTGAATTCCTTTTGTATCTTCTTCTTTTGCAGATAATGCAATAGCCTTTTTTATTGCTTTTCGAAATGAAATTCTATTGTTGAATTGTTTGACTATAAATTGTGCAAGAATATTAGGGTTTGTGTGAGGTTTTGCAATTTTTTTGATAGAAATCTTAAATTTTTGGTTCAGATAATGAAATTCTTTTTGTAGATTCCTCTGGAATTCTTTGATTTCTCGCGGTTTTTTTTCCATTAATAACTTTGGGAGTCCCACAACGATTATGACCTCGATTGAATCGATTTTTTTTTGAATCTCTATACGGAGAATTTCCTCGTTCACGGGAGAGATTTTCATATTTTTTTGTACATAAGTTTTGATAAAATCTCGTATTTTTTGATCTTCTTGTAGACCCTCTGGATAATTTTTTGGTTCTGCAAACCAAAGGGAATGAGGACTTTGGGTTGTACCAAGTCGGAAACCGAGTGGATTTATTTTTTGTCCCATACTAACCCACTACTATACACATCATCATATATCATAGTTGTCTTTTTCGCTCTAGGGTTTTCAAACGAATATAGATCTTCATATTCATATTCATCTAAAGATACATCTTTCACTACAATAGTTATATGACAGGTACTTCTTTTTATCACATAACTACGTCCTCGAGCTCGAGGTTTTAATTTCTTCGCGGTAGTACCTTCGTTAACCTCAGCTTTACTAATTACTAGATTGGCTTTGTCGGACCCCAGATTGTAACTAGCATTTGCTGCTGCAGAATAAACCAATTTAAAAATGGGATAACATGCTGTATAGGGCATGAGTTCTAGTATCATAAGTGTTTCCCCATAGGAACGTCCGCGAATTTGATCAATTACTCTTCTTGCTTTGTCAGTAGTTAGAGATATATGTCGACCTAAAGCGTATACTTCCGTTTTGTTCTTTTTTAGCTGTTGTAGCATAAGGTTTCTCTCCTACTAATAAATCATAAGTACCTATATTCTATGTGTTATGTTTTTTAAGATAAGATTAACGACGAGATCTATTATCTCTTTTTTCATGTTCTCGGAAATTTATAGTAGGTACAAATTCTCCCAATTTGTGACCTACCATATAATCTGTTATATAAATAGGCAAATGCTCCTTACCATTATGAATAGCAATCGTATGTCCAATCATTGTGGGTATAATGGTAGATGCACGGG